TCCTTTTTTGTTTTTCTTTAGATTAGTTAATCTATCTTGAAAGGTTAAAAAGGGTAGAGTAAACCTGTTTTTATTTTCTTCGAAATTAATGTCCTCTTCCTCCGCATATAGAAAAGGAATAAATAAATCAATCAAATTACGAGAAGCCTCATAAAGTGCTTCCTTAGGAGTTAAACTTCCATTTGTCCATATTTCTAGAAAAAGTATCTCTTGTTTTTCATTCCCATTCCCATAAGAATGAATACTATGATTCGCATTTCGAACAGGCATGAATACAGCATCTATAGGGTAACTTCCATCTTGAGAGTCATTTATGGGTTCCATACGATATCCGCGATCTCTCTTGATTTGTAATCCAATACACAAATCAATTGGTTCCGTCAGGTTAGCTATATGTTGTGTCGTGTCAACTATTTCTACGGAAGGTGGTAAGATGATATCTTGAGCGGTTACGTATCTAGGACCCCTTACGCAAATCGACGCGTCTCTAACTCCATAGAGATTACTTCTCAATACAATTTCTTTCAAATTTTGTAAGATTTCATGTACTGATTCCTCAATACCTACTATCGTAGAATATTCATGTGGCACCTTCTTAGATTTTGCACGTGTGATACATGTTCCTTCTATTTCTCCAAGTAAGGCCCTTCGCATGGCAATACCGATGGTATCAGCTTGACCTTTCATAAGTGGTGACAGAATGAAACGACCATAATAAAGACGCTTACTGTCTACTCTTGATTCAACACACTTCCACTGTAGTGTTCGAGTGGATCCTGCTACTTCCTCTCGAACCATACTATACTAGTATTATTATTTGATCATTTATTTCTCTTGAAATCGGTTTAATTCTTATTTCTACACACGTCTTTTTTTAGGAGGTCGACATCCATTATGTGGCATAGGTGTTACATCACGTACGAAGCTTAATAATATACCACTTCTACGAATGGCTCGTAATGCTGCATCTCTTCCGAGACCAGGACCCTTTATCATAACTTCTGCTCGTTGCATACCCTGATCAACCACTGTACGAATAGCATTTACCGCTGTGGCTTGAGCAGCATAAGGTGTTCCTCTTCTTGTGCCTTTGAATCCAGAAGTACCGGCGGAGGCCCAAGAAACTACCCGACCTCGTACATCTGTAACAGTTATAATGGTATTGTTGAAACTCGCTTGAACATGAATAACGCCTTTTGGTATTCTACGTCCATTCTTACGTGAACCAATACGCCCATTCCTACGTGAACCAATTCTTGGTATAGCTTTTGTCATATTTTATCATCTCATATTTATGAGTCAGAAATATACAAAAAGAAAAGATACGGAGATATCCATTTCATGTTAAAACAGATCCTTTACCTTATTTTTACATATATATATATTTTTTTTTTTGAAAGTAAAGTTCTTTTTTAGAAGAATTACCCTTGTCTCTGTTTATGTTTCGGATTGGAACAAATCACTATAATTCGTCCACGCCTGCGAATCAGTCGACATTTTTCACAAATTTTACGAACGGAAGCCCTTATTTTCATATTTTTTATTCCTTACCTTAATTCTGAATCCACTTCTTGGAAGAGAATAAGTCTCTTGAATTTTTTTTGAACTTCAAATTGTATACCCATGGTTAAAAAAATAACCTAATCATTCGAATCTTTGTTGCGAAGTCGATAAATTATACGTCCCCTGGTTGAATCATAACGACTTACTTCAATTTTTACTCTATCTCCCGGTAGTATCCGTATAAAACTGCGGCGGATCCTCCCTGAAACATATCCTAGAATTAGATCTTCATTATCTAAACGGACCCGGAACATACCGTTGGGAAGTGATTCAGTAATTAAACCCTCATGAATCAATTTTTGTTCTTTCATTCCAGGTAACCTCCTTGAAGTATCAACTAATGGAGGAATAGTTATATAACTCACTTTTCCTCTCTATTTTACAAATAGGAAGTTAGAGATCAAATTCGGATACCAGAGGTGGAAGATTACCATATATAACACAAAATTTCTCCTCCAATTCTTTCTAGTCGAGCTTCTCGATCTGTTATTATACCTCGAGAAGTAGAAAGAATTACAATTCCCATTCCACCTAAAATCTTAGGAATTCGTTGATAGTTGGAATAAATTCGTAAGCCGGGCCGGCTGATACGCTTTAAAATGGTTCTAGTTTTATATATTCCTTTTCTGGTTTTTCTATGTCGCAGAGTTGAAACCAAGAAATATTTGTTACTCTCCTGATGTTTCCGAACGTTTTCAATAAAACCTTCTCGTAGAAGTATTTTACTAATGTTTTCGGTGATATTTGTAGATGCTATTCGAACCCTTCCTTTTTTATCCGTGTCAGCATTTCTTATAGAAGTTATTAGATCGGCAATAGTGTCCCTACCCATGACGAACTAGAATTATAGGTTCCTCCTAATTTTGATATAATCAACATGTTTCCTTTTTTTTCTTTTTATTATTTTTATTATAAAGTATATACGTGAGACACAATC